AAACTTAATAGTATACCACTTCTACGAATAGCTCTTAATGCCGCATCTCTCCCGAGACCGGGGCCCTTTATCATGACTTCTGCTCGTTGCATACCTTGATCCACCACTGTCCGAATAGCATTTCCCGCTGCGGTTTGAGCGGCAAATGGTGTTCCTCTTCTTGTACCCTTGAATCCACAACTACCGGCGGAGGACCAAGAAATTACTCGCCCCCGTACATCTGTAACAGTCACAATGGTATTGTTGAAACTTGCTTGAACATGAATAACTCCCTTTGGGATTCTACGCGCATTCTTACGTGAACCAATACGTCTATTTCTACGTGAACCAATTTTTGGTATAGGTTTTGCCATATTTTATCATCTCATAAATATAAGTCAGAGATATATGGATATATCCATTTCATGTCAAAACGGATCCTGGTTTTTTTTACTGATTTTTTTGTACATCTGTATATCAGGTCCTTTAGATTTCGGGAGTCCTTTTTGATTTAAAACAATTACCCTTGCCTTTGTTTATGTCTCGGGTTGGAACAAATTACTATAATTCGTCCCCGCCTACGGATCAATCGACATTTTTCACAAATTTTACGAACAGAGGCCCTTATTTTCATATTTGTCACTCCTTTTCTTAATTCTGAATCTACTTAATTTAATTGGAAGAAAATAAATTTCTTAAAATTTTTAACTTCGAATTGTATCCATACGAAAGAATGTTGAAATCAAAAAACCACCCAATTATTTGAGTCTTTACTTTTGAATATACTGAATATAATATTCAAATTATATTCCCTTTAGTTGAATCATAAGAACTTACCATAATTTTGGTAATTTATAGGGAGTATATGTATAAAATTACGTTGAACCTTTCCCGAAGCAAAACCTAGAATCGGATTTTTGTTATCTAAACGAACTCGAAACATACATACCATTGGGACGTAGCTCAGTAATTAAACCTTCGCAAATCTGTTTTTGTTCTTTCTCTTGCATTCCAGGTAAAACGGCTTTGAAACATCAACTAATTAAAGAGGCATAATATTATAAACCTACCTTAATTACTCTTTTTTTTTCACAAATATGAAAATTTCGCATATGATTTGGCTATCAGAAAGATTACCATATATAACACAAAATTTCCCCGCCGATTCTTTCTATTCGAGCCTCTCGGTCTGTCATTATCCCTCGAGAAGTAGAAAGAATTACAATCCCCATTCCGCCTAAAATTCTCGGAATTCGTTGATAGTTAGAATAGATTCGTAGACCGGGCCGACTGATCCGTTTTAAATTTAAAACAGTTCTATATGGTCCTTTCCTATTTCTTCTATGTCGTAGAGTTAAAACCAAAAAAAAATTATTGCTTTCCTGATGTTTTCTCACGTTTTCAATAAAACCTTCTCGTAAAAGGATTTTAACAATATTTTCAGTGATATTAGTAGATGGTATTCGAACTGTTCTTTTTTCATTCATGTCAGCATTGCGTATAGAGGTTATTATGTCAGCAATAGTGTCTTTACTCATGATAAACTAAGATTATTGTTGCCCCCGAATTTTGATATAATCAACATGCTCTATTTCTTTTTTTTTTCTAAATTCATAAATATTTATGAATTATAAAAGGTATATACGTGATATACAAACAATCTACTAATTAAAGTAATCCATTTCTTAAAGTAATCCATTTCATTCAAATATTATAAACTATATCATGGTATTCCCTTATAATACTTCGGGTGCTAATGAAACTATTTTAGTAAAATTTAACTGTCTTAATTCCCGGGGGATCGCGCCAAAAATTCGGGTTCCCTTTGGATTTCCTTCTTGATCAATAACAACTGCAGCGTTGTCATCATATCGTATTATCATACCGTTGTCGCGTTTGAGTTCTTTACAAGTACGTACAATTACAGCTCGGATCACTTCTGATCTTTCTAGAGGTGTATTTGGCACTGCTTCTTTGATTACAGCAACAATAACGTCACCAATATGAGCATATCGTCGATTACTAGCTCCTATGATTCGAATACACATCAATTCTCGAGCCCCGCTGTTATCGGCTACATTCAAATAGGTTTGAGGTTGAATCATATCTTTTTTTATTGATTTTGTATGTAAAGGGTGAAAAAAAAAAAGAAATATTGTTTGTTCAAAACAAGAAACCTACAATTGTTTTTTTTTATCAAAAAAATTATTTTCTTTTGTTTTACATTTCTATCCTATACCGAAAGAATGAATTGAGTTCGTATAGGCATTTTTGATGCCGCTATTGAAATAGCCCTTCTGGCTATATTTTCTGCCACTCCGCTCATTTCATAAAGTATTCTTCCGGGTTTAACAACAGCTACCCAATATTCGGGAGATCCTTTCCCCGAACCCATACGCGTTTCGGTCGGTCTTACTGTAACTGGTTTGTCTGGAAATATACGTACCCATATTTTTCCACCGCGGCGTGCGTTTCGTGTCATTGCGCGACGCCCCGCTTCTATTTGTCTAGACGTGATCCAAGCGGGTTCAAGTGCTTGAAGAGCATATCTACCAAAGCAAATACAATTACCTCGATAAGATATTCCTTTCATTCTTCCTCTATGTTGTTTACGGAATCTAGTTCTTTTGGGGTTATAGTTGATGGTTGTTTATCAATTCTATCCATCTCTACTACAGAACTGGACATGAGAATTTCTTCTCATCCAGCTCCTCGCGAATTAAACGATTAAAAATCAAATATATGGTGAATAATATACTGACATTGGGGTATTCTTTAAAATTTCATTTATTTATATAGAATAATATAATTCTTTTTTTATCTTTTGATTTTATATATAATTAACCACGTATTCTATTTAATGTTATAATGAATCTTTATTTTATTTTGCTTTTTCTTATCATATCGAATTTATTCAACCTTCTAAAAAAAAAATTCGCGGGCGAATATTTACTCTTTCAACATTCAGTTGTAAAATTAGTCTATGACAACACAATCTTTCAAAAAAAAAATTTGGTTCGTTCCGCCATCCTACCTACTGAATCATTAGGATTCCTTTTCAATAGAATCTTATGCATTCACAGGTTCTGTCGTTCCCACCACCTCTTGAGTAATGATTAGGTCTGAATTCTACAACGGAGCTCCTAATGAAATTTTTGAGTCAACCTTCTCAGTCTTTATTGGCTCGGGGCTCTTTATTTGTGGTTCTATCCACGTATTTGTCTAATTAGGGATCAATCAGTATTGATGCTTTATTACATTCTTTTTTATGAGATGACTCATAGACCGTACATATTGGAATCGTATATCGTTGGTATTCTTTTTCTATCTTTCTCTCATCTTTCCATTTATCTGTATCCTTTTCTTGCTTTACAACCAATAATCAGATTGGTTTTTCTTTTTTTTTTTTTTGCAAAAAAGATTTCAGTTGCTACAATGATATGACTTATATATATATCCTATATATCTATATCATATATATCATATTTTGACTGGCTCTTTCTTTATATCCAGATAATGCGAAGCGATGAGTTGGTTATTAGTTCTATAGTTATTAGTTCGTACTACGAGTTATTCCATTTTTTTGAATCCTAATCCTAATAGAAAAACCAACGAGTCACACACTAAGCATAGCAATTATATCAAATGATTAATTGAATTTTTATTCAATCTTATAGAATTGTTCATTTTTTTATCATTAAATAGAAATAGAACTAAATACAAGTTAAGTAAATGTTTATTATTCTTCGTCTAGAAATATCCAAATTTTGATACCTAATACCCCATAGATAGTTCGAACTGCGTAGGAGCAATAGTCTATTTTGGCTCGAATGGTTTGTAGAGGAACCCTACCTTCTCTGATCCATTCGACACGTGCAATTTCTTTTCCGTCGATACGACCTGCAATTTGTACTTGAATTCCTTTTGTACCTGCTTGTTCAGTTAATTCAATAGCTTTTTTCATTGCTTTCCGAAATGAAACTCTATTTTTTAATTGCCCGGCTATAAATTCCGCAAGAATATTGGGGTGCCCATAAGGGTTTACAATTCTTGTAATAGCAATGTTGAGTTTTCGGTTTACACAATTGAGTTCTTTTTGTACATTGAATTGTAATTCTTCGATTTTTCGAGTCCTTTCTTCTATTAATAACTTGGGGAATCCCATATAGATTATCACTTGAATCAAATCGATTCGTTTTTGAATCTCTATACGTGCAATTCCCTCGACATTAGAGGATATTTTCAGATTTTTTTGTACATAATTTTTGATACAATCTCGTATTTTTTGATCTTCTTGTAGATCTTCGGAATAATTTTTGGGTTGTGCAAACCAAATAGAATGATGCCCTTGGGTTGCGCCCAGTCTGAAACCAAGTGGATTTATTTTTTGTCCCATAGTCCTCCACTACTATATATATCGTGAAACATCATATCGGTGTGTTTTTTTTTATTCGTTCGGATTTTTTTAAGCATAAAATAATATAGCGTATTTGTAGTTTTTCTAATATGGAATATTCTTTCTTTAAATATTCCTCAGCTGCTTTTTCCTTTTATCTATATTCGAGTTGTTCATCTGTTCATCTACAGATATATCTTTTAACACAATAGTTATATGACAGGTAGATCTTCTTATCGGATAACTCCGTCCTCGAGCTCGGGGTTTTAATTTTTTCACAGTCGTACCCTCGTTGACTTCCGCTTTACTAATGATTAAACTTGTTTCATTCAAACCTTTATTGTGATTAGCGTTTGCTGCTGCAGAATAAACCAATTTTAAAATGTCATAACATGCTCGATAAGGCATGAGTTCTAGGATCATAAGTGTTTCCTCATAGGAACGCCCACGAATTTGATCAATTACTCTTCTCGCTTTGTGAGCAGAAATACATATATGTTGGCTTGAAGCGGCTACTTCTGTATATTGGTTCGGCTTTCTGTTCTTTTTCTCCATAATTATAAGGTTCACCTCTCATTAATAAACGATAAGCATCTATATTCACTTTTATTATTTTTATTATTTA